TGTATCTGCACCCCTTGGGATCGATAAACCTTTTGAACCTTATTAACCAAAGAGATACGACTTTGCACTATAGTTAGCTCAGCACCAATCAGGAATGCCCAAGGAATTCCAAGAATTCTTGTTATACATTTGTTCCAAGTCTCAATCCTCTTTTCGAGATTCATCGATATTGAATCAATCGAACGCACTTCTAACACCTGTTCCACTTTTGGAAGACCTTGCGTTATATCACCAGATCTTGATTTTTCATATATAAATGTAACTAATGTATCTCCTTCGTAAAGGATTTCCCCATAATGTCCATGAACAGTTGCTCCTGGAGTAGCCAAATAAGGCTTAGCTGATCGTATTACCACAGAGTCAACTTGAAGAATTAGAACTTGACCCGATTTTAAATGCGGTCCTTTTTTGGCTATACATACATTTTCACAAAGAAACTGCCCAAGACTAACGATTGTAGATGTCTCTTCACAACAATTGTAATGCAGAAAATACCAATTCAAATTGAATGGATTCAAAATGATGTTACTGCAGGAATAGGGATTATAAATTTTACCTTTTTCATCCAGTAAATAATATTTAAGTATTTGAAAAATCTGTTTTAAATTGTCAAGTTGCAAATAGTTAGTTACCAAGATTTGATTATGGGTTATTAAATCGGAAAAGAAATCAAAATTATAAATTGGAAAGCCTGTTCCTAAGGGGCCCAACGGATTCCTAATTGGAATTAGGGGGTCCTCTTTGATTGATTCTTTTATCACATTGGGAGATTTTACATCGTTGAATGGGCCTGTTCGAGAACAATTGGATGATGACAAAATTATCAAAGATTGAGATTCCTTATTTCGATTCAATAACGTATGAATAGTTCCTTGATTTGGATTAAGGGATTCTTGAATCCTTGTCTTGGAATAGGAATAAATGGAAGAAAACGGATTGACATTAGCGCGATCTGATCCATTCTCAGAGATTAATCCTGAACCCGACAGATCATTTCTTTTTCCGGTATACAAAATAGGTGACTTCGCTAAGTCGATTCTTAGAAAATCTCTAATTAAACCATTTGTCCTTATTTCAACAAAGGAAGCACAGGCCTTTTCGATCTTTTTGTCTTGGTCCCAATTCAACACTAAACAAGTCCGAACTAATTGAATACTTGTGTCCCAAATTTCAAGAATTGGGTCGTAATAAAGGATATAGTTGACAACTCGAAGTTGTAGATTATCACTTTCTTGCAAGAGATCCGGTGGGAAAAGTCTTCCTAAATTTATACCATCCGTTTTTTTATATGGGACTACAGGTTGAACCAAAACAAAATATTTTTTTTCATACCTGGAAAGTTTCATTCGTTGGATATAGAGCCAATTTTTCAATTTTTTGTATTCTTTGGAATTTTGTTTTCCCCCTCCTGGTGGTATCAATCGGAATGCCTTGTTTGTCTTTCCAGGAAAATGGATATCTCCAGAAAAGATTATTAGTTTAATTTTTTCTGCTTTTTTCTTCACTCGGACCAATCCACCTACCCGACTTCTTCTATTTAAAGTGATTTGTGTATCTATCCCAATAATACTATTGTGCCGTACCATTATGGAACAAGATTCGGCCAAAATGTGGACTTCCACGGGAATAAAAAAAAACGGATTTACTTCCTTTTGGTATTTTGGCCAAAATACCTTGACTCCTCGATACTCAATCAACTCCTCTTCATTAACGATTGAATTCAGTTCTCTAGTCTCATATTTAGTAAGTCCCGAGCTCTTTCTTATATATCGAGGATCGTCCAAATAAGCAAGAATACTATTTCTACGGAGAATACCATTTCGGGGGATTTCAATTGAGATACCTGAAGAAGGTATTAATTGGTTCTCGCCCTCTTGAATCGATTCGAGTGGGATGATGACTCTATTTCTTCGCCTCTTTGCCAATAAATCCGAATTCCCCTCGAGAACGGCCGGATTTCTGAGATTACAACGACCGGTACATGTCATTCGATTAAGTTCTGAATAATCAGGAATCCTATCTCCTTTTTGATTTTTACCAGAAAAATACGAACTAAAAAATTTGTGTCTCACTTGATTATTAGTTACTGAGGGGTTAGAAATATATCTTCGCTTAACAGAAAGAGAATAAGCGTTCATTTGATCTTGATCCTTGTGGATCGAACAGGGGCCTGGACTGGATCTCCAGGGCTCCCCTAATAATATCCATAAATGACTTGTTTTTGGTAAGAGATGAATATTACCATATGTAAATTCAGGTGCATGGTACACATCGGTATTCCAGTGCATTTCGCCTTCTGAGTCAGAATAAATATGTTTTCGAACCTTCTCTTTCAAATTCAAAGTGGATGTTCTCGCGCGAATCTCAGCAATGACTTGTTCTGATTCTACATATTGATCGTTTTGAACTAAAAGAAAACTTTTGGGCGGAATACACACATTGTGTATAATATCTTCACTTTCAATAGTTACATACAAGTCTCTAGAACATAGAAAAGCAGGATGTCCATGACGTGTACGTGTCGGATGAACCAAATCCTCATTGAATTTTATTTTTCCATTAGAAGGGGCTCGGACATGTTCTGCAGTACCCCCTGTGAATACTCCGCCGGTATGAAAAGTTCTTAATGTTAATTGAGTACCTGGTTCTCCAATAGATTGACCTGCAATAATACCTACAGCTTCTCCCAATTCAACCAGGTCGTCGTGAGCTGGGCTTCGGCCATAGCATAGTTGACAAATCCAAGATGTACTCCTACAAGTAAAGGGGGTTCGAATAGAGATTGGTTGTGCTCTAAAAGTTATGAATCTATTAACAAGTCCAACCCCAATATCTTGATTTCTAGTAGCAATGCATCGCGAACCTATATATATATGATCCGCTAATACACGCCCAATTAATGTTTGGATAAAAATCCTGTCGGTCATCATTCCATTTCGAGGACTTACAGAAATACCTCGGACGGTGCCACAATCTGTTCGACGTACAACAATGTGTTGAACTACTTCAACAAGTCTGCGCGTGAGGTATCCTGCATCTGATGTTCGGATAGCGGTATCCACAACTCCTTTACGGGCTCCGTAGCAAGAAATAATATATTCTGTTAAAGAGAGTCCTTCGCGTAAATTGCTTTGAATGGGTAAATCAATCATTTGACCTTGGGGATCCGACATTAATCCTCTCATACCTACTAATTGATGTACCTGAGATGCATTTCCTCTGGCTCCCGAAAAAGACATTATATGGACTGGATTAAAAGGATCGGTCATCCGAAAATTAGGATTCATTTCTTGTCGCAAATATTCACTTGTGGCATACCAGATCTCGATCGATTGACGTAATTTTTCTACCGCGTGTACATTCCCATAATGATGGTGTTTTTCCAAAATAAAACTTTGTTGTTCAGCGTCTTGAACTAGCCATCTTTTAGAAGGTATTGTTAAAAGATCATCAATTCCTAATGAAATGGATGCGGCGGTAGCTTGTCGGAAACCCAGAGTCTTTACTTGATCCAGGATATGTGATGTATATCCTATTCCATAGTGATCAATAAATCGACTAATAAGTCGTTTCATGGCAGTTCCGTCTATCACTTTATTGTGAAAGACCTGAGTGGGCCGTTCTGCCATCAGTACCTCCATATTGCGCTGAGTAGAATTTGACAATGGGTTTGAGTCAGTGATTGGACAACTTCCTTTTCTAGATCTTGATTCACGTAGAAATTCCGCAATTTTATAGTCCTAGTTAACCCGGCGAGACTCGAATTCCCGCTGGTAGCATAGAATTACAACAGCCCTGCCAAAACCCCTGTATGGCTTCTTCTATTTCTCGATAAAGAGAAATATGCCCAAGAGTGGTTCGAATATATATATAAAGAATTTCTTTTTTTATACTTCTTACTATTAGATAGTGTCCATAAATCTCATAATAGGTCCCCAAAGATTCATAGTGAATTTCAATGGGAGTTTCTCTTGCAGCAATAACGCGTTGATCTAGTCGCCACCGCAGCCACAAAGGACTACCTAAATTGATTCGTTTTTGCCGAAAAGCTCCAATTGCATCATAGGCGTTACAAAAAAACGGTTCTTTTTTTTTTGTATACTTATAGTTATAGTTATTATCTTCATTTTGATAGTTTCTACCATTACACGGATTATACCTATTTACACAAATACCCCGACGATTTCCACTCGTTAAGACATAGAGTCCACTAAGCATATCTTGAGTTGGTGCAGAAATGGGATCTCCAATAGTTGGAGACAAAAGATTCATATGAGAAAACATAAGTAAACGTGCCTCTGCTTGAGCCTCCAAAGATAAAGGCACATGAACAGCCATTTGATCCCCGTCAAAGTCCGCATTGAAGCCCTTACAAACTAATGGGTGTAAACAAATAGCGCGCCCTTCTACTAAAATGGGGAGGAATGCCTGTATGCCTAATCTATGCAGAGTAGGCGCTCTATTCAGCAATACAGGATGGTCATCCAGAATTTCTTGAAGTATTTCCCATACAATTGGTTTTTTTTTACGAATTTGACTCTTAGCAACTCCGATGTTCGAAGCAAGATGTTTTCTAATTAGGTCACGAATTACAAATGCCTGGAAAAGTTCTATTGCTATTTCGCGAGGCAATCCACATCGATGTAATGAAAGTGAAGGGCCCACGACAATCACTGACCGCCCTGAATAATCGACGCGTTTACCAAGCAGAGTCTCGCGAACTCTTCCTTCTTTGCCTTCAATTACATCTGAAAGCGACTTGTAAACTCTATTATGATCATCCCTCATTGGTTGTCCGCAGATTCCATTATCAAGAAGTGCATCCACTGCTTCTTGTAGCAATTTTTCCTGAGATATTATTAATTCTTCTGGCGTAGCTATACTTGTTGTTAATAGATCTGTAAGAGTATTATTCCGATAGATAATTCTTCTATAGATTTCATTAATATCCGAGGTCACCAGTTTATCCTCATCTATATGATAAATTGGTCTCAACTCAG